GAGGTCAAATTAAGATTGATGTTCAAGCTTTTCCCTAAAATTTTTGACTTAACAAAACAAGAATGGAATCACGCTCTGTAGGATTTGAACCTACGACATTGGGTTTTGGAGACCCATGTTCTACCGAACTGAACTAAGAGCGCTTTTTTATTACAAAAAAGAAAGCTGTAAGTAAAAAGATTCTTTTTTTTTTTACTCCACTACATCTTGAATGCCTATACTATCTCATATATAAACTATATTATATATAAATATAATAAATAATAATATGATATTAAAGAATATCATATTAATTTATGATTAGGTATGCCCAATTTTAATTGATCTCAATTGATCCCTTGTTATTGTATTGCTCAGAGGCGAAGTAATAAGTAGGGATGACAGGATTTGAACCCGTGACATTTTGTACCCAAAACAAACGCGCTACCAAGCTGCGCTACATCCCTTTCAATTGGTCTACAATGTCATTGTAGAGAATCCCTGTCTTGTTTTCCACATACTTATTTCATTTCATTTTCTCCATTGAGATACATAACTTATCTTGCCATTTCTTCTTTTTTTTTTTGTCTCATATCATATAACATATAATACATATAATAATAAACTTATATACATATGAAAAAAAAAATAGGAAACCCGCCATAAATTTCGTGAATGCCCAGACGGAAAGAGACGTATTTTGTTCTTTTAAGAAAAGAAGAGGAAAATCTTATCTATCAAATTATTGTACATTTCTCAATTTGAATTAAGAATTCCGCGTACAAAACAAATGCGAGTGTCCTTTAATTTAACTACATATATACATCTGATCATATATGTATTGCCGTTATGTATTACAATAAAGAATACAGAAGGAGGATTTTTTATGCGAGATCTAAAAACATATCTATCCGTAGCGCCAGTAATAAGTACTCTATGGTTCGGGTCTTTAGCAGGTCTATTGATAGAGATCAATCGTTTTTTCCCGGATGCTTTGACATTCCCTTTTTTTTCATTCTAGTTATTAACACAGGGGGGTGAAGAAACTTAGAGACACAATTAAATATCTCTGACTACTACCCCCTTTTTTCTAATTCGAATAAGTTAGAAAAGAGAAAGAATAAAAGTGGATTCAACCTCAGCCAAACACGGAACTGGGTTCAAACTTCAAGTAAATTTACTTTAATTAAATCTTTAATTAAATATTAAATATTAAATTAAGAGAACAGAAGTGGAAATGCGGTTAGGGCAACAGTATCATACAAGAAGTTGAAATAAAATAGAAAGACTGTACTTCTATTCTAATCTAAACTTCTAATCTAAATATACTTCTAATGTAAATATAATTTTTAATCATTGTATTACTTATTTTTACTATTACTATATTGGCGGCAACAAAATCTTTCATAATTTGATTTCGAGTTAGTAACTTGTATTTTTTCCTTCTTTTCTTCTTCGTTTCGGATAGGAAAATAGAAGAGTTGAGTGAATAAAAACCAAAAGGAGGTTCATGGCCAATGGTAAAGACGTCCGAATAAGGGTTATTTTAGAATGTACCAGTTGTGTTCGAAAGAGTGTTAATAAGAAATCAATAGGCATTTCTAGATATATTACTCAAAAGAATCGACACAATAGGCCTAGTCGATTGGAGTTGAGAAAATTCTGTCCCTATTGTTACAAACATACAATTCACGGGGAGATAAAGAAATAGATGGAATTGATCAACTGCGTGTGACTTTTACAAGGAAGATGAAAAATGACATATTGACATATCATATATTAGCATATCATATGTTAATATATATATTTAAATAGAAATAAGCAAAATCCTATTTCTTAATTCGAAATCATTAGCATTTTTGATCCGATCAAAGGAAATAGGATTCTCGAAAAAAGGAATAAAATAAACAAGCCATGGATAAATCCAAGCGACTTTTTCTTAAGCCCAAGCGATCTCTTCGTAGGCGTCTGCCCCCGATTGGATCGGGGGATCGAATTGATTATAGAAACATGAGTTTAATTAGTCGATTTATTAGTGAACAAGGAAAAATATTATCTAGACGGGTGAATAGATTGACTTTAAAACAACAACGATTAATTACCATTGCTATAAAACAAGCTCGTATTTTATCTTCATTACCCTTTCTTAATAATGAAAGACAATTTGAAAAAAACGAGTTGGTCGCTCGAACTACGGGTCTTAGAACCAGAAAAAAATAGACTTACTCTTTAATTGAATCAAAATTTCAATCCGAACTCAAACGTCGGTTGATGTTTTGTTCGAGAAAAATCCAGGAATACAGATTTGATTGTCGTGTCGTAAAAAAAACGAATTGGGTAAAGTAAATAAAAAAATAAATATTTTTTTATTGAATGTTTTTGTTCAGTTTGACTACTTGATCATATTATGATCATATTTTATCATACTTATTTCTATTCTACCTTCCCGGAATTCATTTTCCAAGTAATTCCATGTCAAAGTCAAACATTCCGAAGGATTCCTTCCAATCTCCTTATTTTATCATGTCATTGGAAATCAGATAAAGGCAATTCCTATTTAATATAGCTAGTTGTGCAAGTATTTTACGATTAAGAAGCAACTGTCTCTTGTACAGATTGTTTATTAACGTACTATAACTATAGGATACTGCATTCTCGCGAATTGCTGCATTTATACGAGTGACCCATAAACACCGAAAATTTCTTTTGTGCCTATCTCTATCCCGATAGGCCGAAAACAAAGCTTTTATTTTTTGTTGAATAATAGTTCGAGTAAGTCTTGAATGAGCCCCACGAAAGCTTGATGTGAATAAACGAATTTTTGTTCTACGCCTCCGAGCTATATATCCTCGTCTAATTCTGGTCATTGAATAAACGAAACTTTGATAAATAACTAATTGATTTCCTTTCTTTCAGTTATTCTTTTTCCCTTTTCTAGAATAACAAAACGGATTCTTCCAATGTATAAAATAATAATTCCAACGGCTTTTGCTACTCTAACCTTCCCAACCACTATTTTTTCTTTTTTTTTTTTATAAGCATTTCGCCTTGAAATAAGAAATCTTATTGGTACTAGGTATCAAACAAAAATAACAAAAATATAGTAAATAAAAATAAGTAGTAATTAAGTAGTAAATAGAAATGGATAAATAAATAGTGGGTTCCATCGTTTCTATGGTTATTTCTTAAACGGCGAGGTCCTCTCTATACACCGGAGCCCCTTACTTGATCGAATCAATGCTATTGTTAACTTGTACAGTTTACACTTTTTGGCTCTACCCATGAATTCCTCAGTAGTAGGTCTTTCACAACGAGATCCGTTTTTACAGTAACGGTATTTAATTATGTGGATTAGCTGATTAGCTGACCTTGTTAGTCCGTTCTTGCAAGAGTAGAGGCATCCATTTTCGGCTTTTTAATTTAAATAAGATTTGCCCTGCTTAACAGATAATCATTTGCTACCAATGGGGAATTCTTTCGCATTTTCAATTGAAAATTGAGGTAATTGAATTTGCACCAATAGAAACCATAAATTTGATACACAATAGAAGCATATTCTAGATCTTTTTTTTTTCATTTTAGATAGTGAAGGGGAGTCTTCCATTCTATCCTATTCATCGGTACTGATCACGGATAGTGGAAAAATTCTTTCTTTTGTCCCCACCCACAATCTGAAATCTGAACGAGTCGCACATACACCCTAGTACATGTCCCTCGGCGCTGAGGGCATCCCCCGAGAGCGGGGGATTTGGTGACATTTCTGATTGGCTGTCTTGTGTTTCTAATAAGTTGTTTAATAGTTGGCATGTTGAATCGTATGCATAATGGGCTGGTTTAGATCGATCCTAACCGGATGATTATGAATTCTTTCTATATTCATATTCTATTTTAATAAAATATTAAAATAGAATATGAAACCTCGGTAAGAAACTAAAATCTCAAATCGCGATTTGTGTGAAATTCCTGCTATTTTTTATGCAACTGCTACAAGATCAACAATTCCATGAACTTGGGCTTCTGCTGCTGACATAAAAACATCCCTTTCCATGTCTTCAGATACAACCCATAAGGGTTTGCCTGTTCTTTGTGCATAAACCCTTGTGAGGATTTCGCGTAGTTTCAGTAGTTCTTCCGCTTCCAGGACAAATTCTCCTATTTGTGCTTCATAAAAAGCAGCAAAAGGTTGATGGATCATTACCCTGATGATATAAGATAATAAAGGGTTACTTTATCTCGCATAAGAAGGTCACGAGAAGAGATAAAGAATAAAAAAAAAGATAGAATTGAACAACCGTACAGGCATTGCTTGCGCATTGCATACGGCTCTACAAGAGAATTCACTTTTACCGAAGAAAAATAGAGAGTCTACAAAGCCTAGGTCGGTAAATGATACAATGACCACCCTTTCCTTGGGAGGAATTAAGAAAAACAAAATACTATGGTGGCTCCGTTGCTTTATTTCATCGGTGATTTAGCAATCCCAAAGTTTCTTTTTTTTTTCAAATAAAAAAAAAAGAAAAAAGAATATAATCTTTTTTTTTTTTGTCCTCTTTCATAATTCATAATAATATAAATAGCATTAAGAACCTTCTGGTGTGAAAACAAAAAAAAAAGTTTGCGACACTGAAATAGGCTCCCGATAAAATCGGAACTACCCCTAATATCTCATACTACTCTTTCAATATATAATCTAATGTTAAAACGAAATAAAAAAATTTCTTATATTGAATTCGAAATGCCATGCTATTATTACTTAATATTCATATTTCATATGGCGAAGGCATAGTTTTCTTTTTTCTTTCAAATAAAATAAAAACTCATTGGCGCCAAGCGTGAGGGAATGCTAGACGTTTGGTAATTTTTCCTCCGACCAGGATAAAAGATCCCATTGAAGCGGCTAATCCCATGCATACTGTTTGTACATCTGGTCGCACAAATTGCATAGTATCATAAATAGCTATTCCGGGTATTACCCATCCGCCAGGAGAGTTGATAAACAAATACAAATCTTTGATCTCACTTTCTGTACTGAGATATACCATAAGACCGATAAGTTGATTCGAGATCTCACTATCAATATCTTGACCTAAAAAAAGTAATCTTTCTCGATAAAGTCGGTTGATTAGGATCAAATTCTATCCCTTAGGAACCGTACATGCACCTTTTGATGCATACGGTTCATCAAAAATCGCGAAAAAAAAGAATCAATATGTAGATCCCATTTAACGAATAACGAAGGGGTTTTTCCTCCATTTTTCAAGAAAGATGGTTTTTTTACCCGTTTACCTATAAATAAAAAAAATTCATTAAACTTATCAAACTAACTTCTCATTGATGTATTCTTTCATCGGGATCCAATTCAAATCACGATAACATTCTCTTGTTCCTGAGTGGGCTTCTTTAATTCTTTTAGGTTTGTGCTCTACTCCGAGTAAAGATCTGCCCGATTTGGATTTGCACATATAGGGCAAATGCCCCCAATACCGTGTCTTTTTGCTACAACTTCCTTTTTTTTTCAATTCATTTCACGCCTTCCACAAAATATTTGACGTATTTATCAAATTATTCGATTGATTATGATTAGTAGTTTTAAATTACTCCTATTTCTAATTTATAAAATTTATAAATAGAATATGATACAAATAGTAATCATGGATATAGTACTAATTGGGTTTTTCTAAGCGGAGCCTGGATACTTCATTTTATTGGTCCAAACAAGCTAACCATAAATTATTCTAATTGATAATATTAATCTGAATACCTCCAAAGCATAGATCTAATTGTACTTTATTGCCACTTCACGCTCTAATTTTTGGATGATTTAATCAATCCTTCTTTGGTGAAACAGAGGATATCTCGATCGGGGTAGAGAACGGGGAAATCCCATAATGACCCAATGTCTCTGACAAGTCGCACTATACGTCAATCCAATTTGAACTATCCTCTCCGGGATTTCGAAAAGGGACTTTTGGAACACCAATAGGCATTAAATGAAATAAAAAAAAATGAAGTACTCTATTTCACTTTGATGTGAAAGCGTAACAATGAATTTATTGTCTTAATAATATTATATGAATTTATTGTCTTAATAATATTATATTGGATATTGGCTTTTATTTTATTATTTTTTCTATTTTCTTTATTTTTTTGTTTTATTTTATTTGTTATTTGCGCAGATTCGATAAGTTCATAACATAAAAAAAAAGAAGACAAAATGAATAAAGTAAAATTCTTACGAATAGGCTCTTTGAATGATGAACAAATCCGTATGCATTCGCTCATCTAAAATGGAGTCAACCTCCCATTGCGTATTGGTACTTATCTGGTATAGAATAGATCTGCTTCTCTTTGTTCCTACAAACAGAATTGTGACATTCTGACTAAAATACTAAAAAAAAAAATGGAATCCTTTCTCCGAGATAATCCACTGAAAAAGGGAGGTCCATAACATAGTTTTTTCCAGTGCAATAAAGTTACATAGTGTCTATCTTTCGTTGATAAGGGGGTATTCCATGGGTTTGCCTTGGTATCGTGTTCATACCGTCGTATTGAATGATCCCGGTCGTTTGCTGGCTGTCCATATAATGCATACAGCTTTGGTTGCTGGTTGGGCCGGCTCGATGGCTCTATATGAATTAGCAGTTTTTGATCCTTCTGATCCCGTTCTCGATCCAATGTGGAGACAAGGTATGTTCGTTATACCCTTCATGACTCGTTTAGGAATAACCAATTCATGGGGTGGTTGGAGTATTACAGGAGGAACTATAACGAATCCGGGTATTTGGAGTTATGAAGGTGTGGCTGGGGCGCATATTGTGTTTTCTGGCTTGTGCTTCTTGGCAGCTATCTGGCATTGGGTGTATTGGGATCTAGAAATCTTTTGTGATGAACGTACAGGAAAACCTTCTTTAGATTTGCCCAAGATCTTTGGAATTCATTTATTTCTCTCAGGAGTGGCTTGTTTTGGGTTTGGTGCTTTTCATGTAACAGGATTGTATGGTCCTGGAATATGGGTGTCTGATCCTTATGGGCTAACCGGAAAAGTACAATCTGTAAATCCAGCGTGGGGTGTGGAAGGTTTTGATCCTTTTGTTCCGGGAGGAATAGCCTCTCATCATATTGCAGCAGGGACATTGGGCATATTGGCGGGCCTATTCCATCTTAGTGTCCGCCCGCCCCAACGTCTATACAAAGGATTACGTATGGGAAATATTGAAACCGTGCTTTCCAGTAGTATCGCTGCTGTCTTTTTTGCAGCTTTTGTTGTTGCTGGAACTATGTGGTATGGTTCAGCAACTACCCCCATTGAATTATTTGGTCCCACTCGTTATCAATGGGATCAAGGATACTTCCAGCAAGAAATATATCGAAGAGTTGGTACTGGGCTGGCTGAAAATCAAAGCTTATCCGAAGCTTGGTCTAAAATTCCTGAAAAATTAGCTTTTTATGATTACATCGGAAATAATCCGGCAAAGGGTGGATTGTTCAGAGCAGGTTCAATGGATAACGGGGATGGAATAG